AACCCTTGTTTGTTTTAATAAAACAGGATTTGGCTCAGGATCGCCCATTTTTAATTCCAGGGTTCTCTAATTTGAAAGTTCTCATCTTGGTAGGTTTCCATACCAAGGCTCTAATCCAATTAAGTCCGTAGCGTCTACCAATTTCGCCATATCCCCTTTTTTGTTTTGTGATGTGATTAGGATCACATTATGATGCCGTCACCCTTTTTTCTTTCATTTATATTATGCTGGAACCGTTGAATTCATTAGATACCGGTTCCTATATTGAAAAGTGTTTTCTACTATTTGATTTCTTGTCTATTTTCTTTGATCTCTATCGGAGACCAGTATTTGGTCCAATCAGAAATGATTCTATCATTTCTATATCACATTTCTATATCAGAAATTCAATATAGATATATACCGCATAACATATATATTATACTATATATAATATATTTATTATACTTAGATATGCCCCTATTTCTATCCGTGCAATTTTGAATACTTGACGGGTCGATTCTTTTTTTTTTTTTTTCATATTAGCTTTCGCCTTTTCGAATGAAACCAGAGGAGTGTTTCATTATGATCTGAATTACACTTTTATCTTTCATTTTATTCTTATCCTTTTCTTAGGGCAGACCCTCTAATAACATAACAAAAAAAGGAAAATTTGAGTATTATTAATTTAAAATTTAATTACTAGCCATAACTAATAAAATGGCTATAAACAATCATTCCGTTAATTTATAATTAGAAGATAATTCTAAATAAAATATATAAAAAAATTAAAATATATTTCATATATAATATATATGAAATATAATAAAATATCAAAAAAACATAGTACTATAGAATAGTAAAAAAAAATCTTACTATTTAATTAAGCTAATTAAGATATTAATTATCGATAAACATATATTTGAGAAATAGATCGAAATTTAATATTCAAATATCCAATATTTTTGGAAATATTCTTTATATATATATATTATATATTTATTTTTATATAAATAATATTTCTTATGAAATAGCTAAGAATGAACAATTAATATCTCAGTAGTTTACTAAATTAGTATATGTGTACAATTTATGTTATGCGAGCCCGCTTAGCTCAGAGGTTAGAGCATCGCATTTGTAATGCGATGGTCATCGGTTCGATTCCGATAGCCGGCTTTTCTCCATTTGTTTGATTTTTTACATAATTTAATTGATAATGTGAAATCAAAGTGAAAAACTTCTTTCCCTTTTCCCAAGGGTCACTGATCTATTTCTATTATTTCGTAGGAACTTCCAATTATGAATAAAAATTGGATTGGAGGAGTTCGGTCTCTGTAGAACAAATCAATTAAGATAAGAAAAGAACCCTAAATTTTTATTATTTTAAATTCTTTTTATTTATATAATACAATTATTTATATACAATAAGGTACGGATATTGATACAATTCCTCTAATTATTTATTCTTTGTAATACTTCAGTAAATTTCGCTTAATTTATCATATTTTAGTTTAGTTTTAATTTTGTTTTATGAAATTTCATAAAAAATAAGGAGTCTTTATGTCGCGTTACAGAGGACCTCGTTTCAAAAAAATCCGTCGTCTGGGGGCTTTACCGGGGCTAACTAGTAAAAAGCCTAGAGCCGGAAGCGATCTTAGAAACCAATCGCGCCCCGGCAAAAAATCTCAATATCGTATTCGTTTAGAAGAAAAACAAAAATTGCGCTTTCATTATGGTCTTACAGAACAACAATTACTTAAATACGTTCGGATCGCCGGAAAAGCCAAAGGGTCAACAGGTCAGGTTTTACTACAATTACTTGAAATGCGTTTAGATAACATCCTTTTTCGATTAGGTATGGCTTCGACTATTCCTCAAGCCCGCCAATTAGTTAACCACAGACATATTTTAGTTAATGGTCGTATAGTAGATATACCAAGTTATCGCTGCAAACCCCGAGATATTATTACAGTGAGGGATGAGCAAAAATCCAGGGCTCTGATTCAAAATTATCTTGATTCACCCCCCCGTGAGGAATTACCAAAACATTTGACTCTTCACCCATTCCAATATGAAGGATTAGTCAATCAAATAATAGATAGTAAATGGGTCGGTTTGAAAATAAACGAATTGCTAGTTGTAGAATATTACTCTCGTCAGACTTAACCATAACTAAAATAACAAGGGTTCGGGCAATTTTGCCCCCTTCATTTGGCTAAGTAAAGGGACCGGGGGTAAGTAAGGTAAGGGGTTTCATCTGGGGATTTTTCTCTTATTCATGTATCATAGATCGGTAGGGTATTTTCATTCCTTGTCGATTTTGTCCAGTATTTTTCGTACCACAGAAATTCGGGGTAGGAATAGATAATCTATATCAAAGAAAGGTCTAACTGTTGGAGTATCCATTCTTATTTGATGCATTGCAGTCAGTAACATTGGTGAATTAGTTGACGAGTACGGAAAGAGAGGGATTCGAACCCTCGGTAAACAAAAGTCTACATAGCAGTTCCAATGCTACGCCTTGAACCACTCGGCCATCTCTCCTACATAATGATTATGGCCCAAAAACCGAGTGAATAGTGAGTCATTCATATTATTTTGGATAGGTATTATGTACATTCAATTTTAACTCTAAAAATAGAAAACTTTTCATCAAAGAAAAATCCTTCCTCCGAGGCTGGGTATAAAGATAAATCCTTTTTGGGAAAAATTGTAAAATAAGGATATATATCTATTCATGTTTGCGAAGATGGTGTTTCCGCCCTTTCTAATATTTATACCGGATTAAATCACTCAATTGAAACGAATCCAACGATCGATATATTTTTTTTAGACTGTGTTTAATGGATACCTTTAAATCATGATTCTATTTAGTTTACACTATTATTCAATTTTCATAAAAATTATAAAATTTCTTTCCAGTTTTAGATTTTTCAACAACAACTCTTTACTCCAACTTCTTAACCCATAAATTTATTCCAAATTCATGAACCGCCCCCGGATTTTTTTTATTGATTCCTGTCAAAAAGAAACAATTTGAGTAAAAGGTCTTCCTTTTTAATGAATCCGTTTTTATGTTATTTCGTACTGCACAATTCCTTTGTTTGTGGGATCGTTTTCTCACGAAAGGGAATTAAAATAAATTATAGAATGGATTAATACACCTATGTCTAGATCTGGGATAAATGGAAATTTTATTGATAAAACCTTTTCAATTGTAGCCAATATCTTATTACGAATAATTCCGACAACTTCGGGAGAAAAAGAGGCATTCACCTATTACAGAGATGGTGCGATTTGATTTTTTTTTTTTTTACCGCTCTCAGTCTTAAGTCTGAGGCTGCATTAATCGGGATAGGACGACAAAAAGCGGGAAATAAATCTACGCTTGTCGCAAGGTGCAAGTTTGTAAATAAAACAACGCCTTCTGTCGTGTATCCCCGATTAATGCAGCCTCAGATGCTTCAATTGTCGATTCTAGAGTATTGAGCGAAAGGTTACACCTATGGGTTAGGTCAACCCTACTCCACTAGTACCAATAGGGGGCATAGGGGAAGAAGCACTACTCCTAGGAATCAACACACGAAAACTTTGTTATAAATTATACCTTTTCCTTATCAGGATCGGGACTAACAATGGTTGGGACAACAAACATCCATCTCGTTCGTATTTTGGATACCCGTATAACCATCGAAGACTGTTGAAGTGACTAATTCCTGCAAATTTAAGGGCGTTGAAGACAAAGAAATTGTTGGAGTAACTTTTTTTTATCTAATACCAACATGCTTGATGTTAAGGAAAGATCTTCTACAAGAAGGTTGGCTAGAGATTTCTTGTAAAAACACCAGCCCCGCTTAGTTTATAATGAGAATATTTCAGTCTTTTTGATTCCATGTATTATTATCATTATGCACATAAAGGAGGAGCCGTATGAGATGAAAATCTCATGTACGGTTCTGAAACGGAGATTCTTTGAATCGAATGGCGACCGTAACGGATGTCGGCTCAATCCGAAGGAAATTATGCGGAAGCTTTACAGAATTATTATGAAGCTATGCGACTAGAAATTGATCCTTATGATCGAAGTTATATACTCTATAACATAGGCCTTATCCACACAAGTAACGGGGAACATACGAAAGCTTTGGAATATTATTTTCGGGCCCTAGAGCGAAACCCATTCTTACCACAAGCTTTTAATAATATGGCCGTGATCTGTCATTACGTGCGACTATCTCCACTATAGAAATAAAAAAAGGAAAGAAAGAAAAAATCCGTTAACGTTAATAAATACTAGAAACAAAGAGTAGGCTTTCTACATATGTATCGTTCAAAACAACGATTTTTATCAGCTGTAGCAAAGAAATAAACTTCATAAAAGTCGAAATATGAATATGAAGAAATAGGTGTGCCTAGATACTTTACTTTTATTCTATGGATAAAGGATCTAATTGATAGAGGAAGCGCCGTAAAGATCAATTCGCGAGGTTTTGGTCCGATACAATAAGAACTGCTTACTTATGTCTGATATGAGATAAAAGTTAGGAATCCACTTATGTAATAGAGTCGATCCCCTAAGGTATTGAGCAGCGGTGTAGCATCAGATCCCAAAGATGGTAAGTCTTTTCCTTCTTATGAAGGAAGGCCTTTTTCAAAGATTCTATATAAATTTATATATGAAACCGAGATAGTTACCTTTCAGAAAATTCGAATAATAGTGAAAACGCTTATGCTTTATTTTTCTGAAGGTGGGAGAAAAGATAAAACTGATTATTAATAAAAATTTTAGTTTGAAACTCATGTAATTAACCTCTTTCTTTTGGTTAACTCGAGAAAAAAAAATGGGATATATCTCTGAGAAATCTCATTTAATTAGTATTTAGTATAGGGTAATGAAAAAATAGGACACCAAAAGAATTTGACCGCTGAGCCGTATGAGGTCGGAAACTCTCAAGTACGGTTCTAAGGGAAGGGATTTACCCCCCTATTCCGACCGGGGAGAACAGGCCGTTCAACAAGGG